TCAATCTAATAGCCTACCTATCGGGCGCCAATAAAAGAGAAAGTTTTCACATGGGCTCATCATCTGATGCAGAACCGATGCGATAGGGAGAATGAATATGGGAAAAGTGGGGATTGATAGCTTTCAAGAACCGGTGGAAAGGAAAGAGTTGTTCCCTGCATTCCTTCCTTTCCAAAAAGAGTCCAATTTGGGCATAAAAGATGGATTTTATATTTCGTAGATAGGCGAGAGGTGTAAGCACCGCGAGGTGTGAAGCGATCTCGTACTTTCGTTGATCTGACAGCGATTAAGGGGCCGATTCGGCTCCATAGTGTTGAAACTAGCGACCCACTAATCGCCATCCACCCACCCTTTCTTTGAACCTTGTCAATGATCGAACTTAAAGATATAAACTGAGTGCCATTTGATGAGTAACTGAGAACAAAGGAGAGGGATATGGAAAGAATGAAGTAATGAAAGAGGAAGTCATTGCTAGTAGTAACGACTTGTCACGATCCATTGGTTCATATAGAATCCATGTCCTAGGTGTATCAAAAAACATTCTTTTCGCTAAGCGTATATAATAAAATAGAGTGATCGGGTCCACCCCGAAACCAAGCCAAGGGTCGATGTAATTGAGCTAACAGCTGAGTCCTCTCCGAACCGCAGGAGATAGTTGCCCATCATACGGCTCACCAACTTAACTTGCCTCTATGGGAGGCTCGCTCCAAGCAGGTTCGGATCACTTACAATAATAATACACGGCTCTACGACGGGTTTTAGGATCTCTTCTTTTTTTGTATTTGTTCGATGAGAAATGCGAGTCTGTTTTGTCCACTTTCTTCTCTATAAAAATGATCAAAAAGGCTCTAAAAGAGCTTCTTATTCCCGTGCTCTTCCATCTCTGCCTCGCTCGTTGTCACCTATGTTGAAGAAAGGTTTGGAACCCTGTAGAGAATGAAGAGGGGCCACAAAGAGATTCCTCTCAACAGTGCTTTTCGAGGCTCGACTCTCCCCCCTGAATAAGTAAGGCCCCGTTAGCCTGGGCGAAGATTGGGATAAAGAGCAAGGATTGAAGCCCTCTTAGCTCTGCCGGGCACTGGACAGGGGTTACTCTGTAAATGTGTAGAGCCAAGTGTAGTGTGGTGTAGTAGTAGGCACTTCTAGGCCCCTTCCCGGCTACTGGATTACTCCAGTGCTTCGGGTACTATGGGCCCTCTGCCATCCATTGCATCAGAGCCCTTTCATGAGCGGGGGGGCTAAGCGCAGTTCTTTGAATCAAAGGTTGAATGAAATCGATTCTTTTTTAGATATAAAAATAAAAATCAGATAGGATAGATGGATGTCTCTATCTTTCTATTCATATATATTATGAATGGATTTATATAGTTAAGTAGCGTAGCAAGAAGCCCCCAATCCTTGATTTGGCCAGGAAAGACTGCACTGCTTTGGGCCCAGGAAGCGAAGGGAATGAGCTCGGCTGCTTCTCCTCCACACTTCTTTTTCTTCGTGCCCGTTCCGCATGCGCTTCGCGCGCCATTGGCGCTTTGCTCTCCTCTTATTCTTCATTGGACGGTTCGGATGGACTTCGCCGTTCTTTCCCAACTAAAAAAAAAAGAAAGGGCTGTATCACATCGAGATGTCGATTCGTTTTCCGCCCCCAATGAGATGGGGAATTTGGAACCCCCTATTTATACTTTTTGGCTCTTCATCTTTCTGAATTGAAACCCGGCCCGGCTCGCGTCGTTCCAACAACCGGCGGGGAGCACCTCAGTATACGATCGCGCGCAGTAACTGAGAGTCCTATTAGACCTAAGGCCAACTTCAATTCACCAAACCAAGGTTCATCTCGTGTAGTGATTGTGGACTCGTACAAGGATATTGAGTAGATGGTTGATGTATCCGACCCTCTCTTTTGTAGCATGCATTCCCATCCGTGTTGCAACTGATTCGGTAAGCTACGTGTCCGGTGCACGGAGAACTGCCTTCGGTCTCCCAAACTTACTTACTCATGGCAACCTTCCGGCCGCCCAACGACCTATAACGCTAGTCACTACTCCCACTGGGGCTAGGAAGTAAGCCCCACAACCCAAAGCGGCGAAAAACAAATAAAATTTGCTACAAAAGCCGGCTAACGGGGGTATTCCTGCGTATGAGAACATAGTAATGGAAAAGGTAATAGCCAAAATAGGATTCGTTTTGGCTAGAGCGCCCAAATCAGCTATATATTTGACACGGGTTTGCCGTAATGCTAAAACTATGGCGAATGCATCTATCGTCATTAATGCATAAATAAAGATACCAATTAGTAGTGATTGAATTCCTTCTATGGTTCCACATGATAAACCAGTACGAATATAACCTACATGTCCAATTGAACTATAAGCTAGAAGTCTTTTTACTTTCGTTTGGGCCATGGCGGCCAGTGCTCCTAAGATCATAGAAGCAATGCTGCAGAAAAAGAAGATTTGTTGCAATGTAGCCCCATAAGAACCATAAATAGAAACACGTGAAATATTAGCAGAAATAGATATTTTAGGCGCAATAGAAAGAAATGCTGTAACCGGGGTGGGTGAACCCTCATAGATATCAGGTGCCCACATATATAGAGTCAAAGGAGATATGGAGTCCGAAGGGAGGGGGGGTTTTCTTCGGGGCTCGAGAGATGGAATAGATAGGGCCCCACAAGTTTCGAATTCTAACTGGGGAATTCACACGAAAGGGAACGGGGAATTCTCAACGAAAAAAGTGCTCTCTGAACCGAACGTGAAAGTCGTTTTCCATCAGACGGCTGTTCCCGTAACTCTACTCTCGACTTGGATTATATATCCAAAAAGGTCCGCTCTCGGCCATTCCACACGCTGCCTAGCAGAGGCGTGGGAAGTGGATTCTCTCTTTTTTTTGTAGTAGATGCCGAACCTGCTGTGCCCCATTGACTAAGAAGGGGGCGGGCGCAGCAGCTACATGGACCCCTTCCTTTCTGTTGTTCCCAGCGCTTTCCCGGGCCGAGCCGGAATTTTTTATTAGAAAGGGCAGGCAAAGCCCGAAGACTGCTATTCCAATAGGCCAGCGGGCGGAACGAGGAGAGGGTCGCCTTTTGAAGCGTTCGCCGGTAACCAAAGCCTCACTCCTTCCTTTTGATTATGTCGTGACACTGACTAAATCCAATCGATAAACCCGGAAACGAAACTTCGTTCCCTTTCGTCCAGTAAGTAAAGTAGGTATACGAACTTCTTTGCCTTAGACTCTATTGGAACAAAGCAAAGAAGGGGGCGGAATGAAGAAAGGAAGGGGACAAGGGCGGTCTTGCTTGGCGCGAAGGCTGCTGGTTCGGGGGTAGAGTACAGTACTAAAGGTACTCGGACTTCCAGGCGGTTTTTCTTTTGGGCAGCTGTTCACCGTTGGATCTCGCCAATACAGCCCCCTATAGTTTTCGTTACCGAGATATCTTTTTTTTTCATTGTTCCCAGGGATTTTTTGGGTAATCCGCTTCCATGCTGCAAACAGTCCAATCTGAACTTGACTTTGTCGCTCTTCTTTCTTTCCTTGCGAGCAGGAAGCACACCAGCACCGTGCGTTGCGTAATTCGACTGTGTTTTTTGCACTTGACTGGGTAGACAGTTGACCGGAAGAGAACTTCGATTCGCCCGGCCAGCAGGCGGGCGGCGTGCTTATCTTGTGTGACAACACTACAGAGAAAGCGGCGCTTCTAGGCGGGCAGCTCTGTGACAACACTACAGAGAAAGCGGCGCTTTCGTGTAACATGCTATGGTCTCAACGCCCTTACGAGGTAGTGATGAGTTTCACGCGCTCTAAGCCCGACCCGCGTTATAGGGGAAGATTAGCCGCAATCTGAGCGGTACCACCCCCCCCCTACCCTACCACCTATAGGCGGCCGTCCGTCCTACAGCCGCCCGAAAAGGAACTGCAGTGATCTTGAATAGGAATCCTACAGCGATAAATAGAATCCCCATATAAATACCACTAGATCGAGCACCAGTGATTTCGTATCCGGTCAAAATCTTGGCTAATTGATCGAAGTGGGTAGCTCCAGTAGACCCATAGATCATGGAACAAATAGGGTGGGTAGGCCCAAGCACCACACTACACGTATAGACGCGAACCCCCCTCGTTACCGTACGTGCAACTCTCACCGCATACGGCTCGCACAAAGACTCCTAAATCCACCCCGAGCCCTTTCTTTCACCTCTCCAATCCTCGATCAAACTTGCGTTCCCCAGGCGCTATGAAATGGGGGGTCTTTCCTTCGTGACTCTCGGATCGAAGCGAGTAGTTGCCGATCGACTTCTTCCGTGCCGTCTGCGACATTTCTTTATTTCTTTCTGGTTGATGATTCCTTCTGTCCATCAATCCCATTCGGGGATATCTTTCATCTGAATATTCCTCCCCAAGTCAGTAATTTCCCTATATACTACTGTTGACATGGATGAATTCGCATTCCTGCTTTCTTTCATCTCAGCCGCATTCATTATTCCAATTTCTGACACGCTTTCTTCTTTTGAATGGAATTTAGTTCGCACTTTAGATCTTCACCTGGGTCCCAACTAGACGTTCACCCGCTGACATGCCTTTCTTTTGTTTTGTTTGCTGAAAAAAAGATCTCGCGGAAGAGCATACTCGATCCTTCCTCTTTACCACTTTGCTCTAAGCCTAAGCCGGATGTAAAACACATTATTCCTGCCCTCTTGTCTTGAAAGTGCGCTTGAGCCCTTTCTTTCCCCGGTGCATTGGAATAGTGATCAAGGTCTTTTTTCGCAGTAATTATGAGAACTTTTCTCCAATCTTGCTAGTTGCCCAATTCGTTTTCTCATAGAGCATGATCAGTAGTAGCTAGCCAAATCAGAAGTTTCACTTGAGTCGGCCAAAGCACTTTCCCTGGTGGGGCTGTTCTCGAAAGACTTTTCTGAATGGAACCTCTGGAGCCTTCCAAACAGGTTCTCGACTGATTCCGAGTAACGGATCCCCAAGCGTTCCTACCATCTTTTGTAGTGGTGGACAACAAAAGGATCCCTGATGACGATATCGTCACCGAGGGTAGATAGTTACGAAATATTCTACCAGGCTGTTCTGCGCAATACCACACTCTAATGGCATAAAAAGCGGCCAGAAAGAAAGATAACCGGCTGTCCGACTTCGAATTTGAATCCAAAGAGGTAGTCTTGAAGTAGTACCTTGCCGATCCGAATAAGTAGGAAATTTCCTTAATACAGTACAGGTGCATTGGAAGTGAACTTGAAAAAAAGAGGAAACCCTTCGTTTTCGCTTTTTGACCCTTCCAGGCACACGAGATCTGGGTCAACAAAGAAGTCCATCTTCTGCAATCGTCAGCTTCTTATCACCCTGGAACTTCCACATCTAATGACCTGTAGCCGATTTCTTACTTGACTCCTCTTTATAAGATTTATAATTGAAATGGAAAGGCAATTAGTTTCTTCTCTAAATGTAGAAGCGACCCACCTTCTTTGCTTCCTCCTTTTCTGCTTTGCTGGCCTTTGCTTTGACAGCACCTGGCCCTGGGACATGCTAGATCAAACATCCACTCATACGTACAAAGGTGGATCCAATCCCAACTAGTACAAATCGAGTAGTAGCGGCGGCTTACCTTTCATACCCGGAACTGATAGCAATGGATTGACCAAAGCCTGTGACTGGGCGGTTAATCCTTTCGAACTATCTGTGGTAGGTTTGGAGATCGATGGTTTAGAATGAACACGTCCGGGGAAGGTTTCTTTGCCTGAAACCCTCTCAAGGGATGGATCCGGGGATCTAAGGTGGCCTGATATTGACTTCGTTTTGCCGGTTAAGAAAGGTCCAAAGTTCGAGAAGAATGAATGTCCAGAGACGAAGAAGTAAGTTTGACAGAGACAGAGCAGAGACTGACTTAGCTCATGGAATAGTAACTCTACTAGGGTTCTAATTCAGGAGGTGGAAGCAGGAGATCTCAGAATCTGATCTTGTTTCAGGCTAAGAAAGCAAGGCGAATAAAGTCCGCCTTGTATGTTCCATCAGAAAAGGTATCAAAAAGAGGATTTCATGTTCTTCTCCCTTACAATGCAATCCAAACCGACTTCTCCTCCCCAAAGGGGGAAAACGTTTGGAATGAGACTAAGGGTTTTGGGAAAGGGCGTATATCCGGCCAAAGGAACAACTCTTAGTTGACTTCTTACAGGAAAACAAGAAGTTAGGTCTTTTGATTAGACAATTCCTACTTTACTACAACTAAAGCACCAACTGCGCTTATTCTGCCTCTATCATCTACGTCAATTTCTTCTTCAATCGATTCCCTCACTTCTCGCCCGAGAGAAAGGACTTTAATAAGTAAGTAAATTGCCCGCGCGAAAGCCTAGCCTATAAGAGTTCTTTTTCCTTACTCCAGACGAGATGAGTCGCTTTCAAGCCCGTCTTTTTGGCTTCACTATATTATGCTACTACTTATCCTCCTGTGATTCTTGTTCACACGAAGTTTTTTCTTTCAGAAAGAAAATTTCTTGCTAATTCCCTTACTAAACTCTCTTTAGATTGATACCCTTTCGTCATGAGCTGCCCTAAGCCCCTTGAAAACAAACTCCATTCCGCCTGTACTTCAATTAAAGACGGATACCCTTTTGAGGACTAAGGACTATGGTTCCACAGCCCGACTGCTAATGAAAGTTTTCCTAGCGAGGATTGCTTACTCAGATCTACGCCTATTATCCCTTATAGCTTTTTTAAGCTGTACAATGAGAATTCTGTATACTCATTGTCGATAGCATCCGAGTCTCAAACATCCGATCGGAAAGGAATAACTCCCACATCGGATGATGGTCCATCTGCAGCCGCTTCTAGTCCGGTCCGAAACACATCTGAGAACAACATATGAAAGCTGGAATGCAGGAAAGTGCTAACATAAAAGAAAGACTTATCCCTTCAAGCCGGCCATAATAGAATAGATAGGCGAAGCAGTCAATAGCAGTCTACTTTCGCCTATCGATAGATAGCAGGTTGCTTCCAAGCTCAAACAACCCATTTTCAAATGAATTGAAAAAAAAGGCTCTTCCCACACGGGGTGGGCTGGCTAAGCCGGAAAGAGTTTAATCCTTTGCCATTCATGGGAAAACAGAATTCGGATATACAGTGTGTGGTAGCTGTTGTCGTTGAAGGATTCTCTTTTAACGAATCCGGATTTATCACTGGTGATAAATCTTTGATAGTGGCATCCCCCAATAAGCATCCTACCTAACTAGATCTTGCTCTTCTTCTTACACATAGAAGGTTTTTGCTCTCGTATTGTGGGTTTCCACTTCGTTCAGTTACATTATTAGATTAGGGCTCTACCCAACTCTACTTTGGTGATTAAGTTCTGCTTTAGTCTATCTTATACATATATATTTGGATCTGGTTTACCTACCTCCCGGAAAGTCAGTAGTTGGGTTTAAATGGGTATACAAGATCAAAACTCGGTTTGATGGCTCAGTTAAGCGCTACAAAGCTTGTTTGGTAGCCAAGGGTTTTACTCAGGAATATGGTATTGATTATGAGGAGACATTTGCCCCTGTAGCCCGCATCACATCTGTACGATCATTACTTGCAGCTGCTGCTGTTCGTCGCTGGGATCTCTTTCAGATGGATGTAAAAAAATGCCTTTATTAATATTAATTGCTACCTTTCTGAGGAAGTTTATATGCAACCTCCTCCTGGCTATGATCATCCGCCAAACAAAGTATGTCGTCTCCAGAAAGCGCTCTATGGCCTCAAACAGGCTCCTAAAAGACTTTCCTGAGCCCACAACCCCCTTAACTAATAGATGCTAGTTGGCGAGGCCATCTGCTAATCCTAGCCTCAGTCTAATAAATAGAAGGGGGTTTGGCTCCGGACTCCAACTCGATCGAAGGGAGGAGAACTCTTGAATAGGAAAGATGGGAAAACGGACGATGAGATTGCTTACTCAGCTATCAGGGAGTCAAATAGACGAAGCGGGAGTGACTCTCTTTCTCTTTCTTCCCTTACTATCTATCCGAATCTGCTACTGAAGAAGAAGAACCTCTGAAAGCGGGTTAGAGTTAGCTAGACTCTGGGAGAAATCTACTTTCCTTCTTCTACGGAATAATCCGATGCCGATTGAAGCAGAAATAAACATCTATAGTTGATGCCAAGAATCTGCTACATTACCCGGCTTTCTCCGATTTTGGAAAGGGCATGTATGGGACACGAAGACCTAAGTAAGTAGGAAATAGGATTTGACTTTACCTTCCACTGGTATTTACTGGGCTGCTTGCTTGAGGCTGCGAGTGAGTCGAGAAGGACTGCCCCTACTAAGGAGTCAAAGAAGTGACTAAGAAGATAGCAGCGGATCGGCTTTCATTCAATACTATTCCTGCTTGAAAACTCCTTTTATTAACTCATCGAATGTTTTTGAAAACCCGGCTAGTCACTTTTATTCCCCATAAGTACGACAATCTCTCCTCCCATCTGGGCTCTTTGGATGACATATCAAAAGGGTAGGATTCAGCTTCCTCGGTAAATGTCTTGCAAAACTAAAAAAGAAGTTTTATAGGCATCTTCTATTCATATCGATTTGGGTTTTTCTGCACCATATTTGGATCTGCCTCTTCTTCGATCCGGAATTCCCAGCAAATCCTTGACTCCTCGAATACAATGGGATTTCACACCTGGCAAATCTTTCACTCTACCCCCTCTTATTAAGACCGTAGAATGTTCCTGCAAATTATGACCTTCGCCTGGAATGTAAGCAAATATATCATGTCGATTGCTTAACCGTACTTTGGCTATCTTACGTAGAGCTGAATTAGGTTTTTTCGGCGTTCTCGTTGAAACACGTGGGCATACTCCTTCCTTCTGGGGACATTGATCCAAAGCTCGAGTACGGTCCGTGCGCCGTTTTTCTTCTCTACCATGACGAATCAATTGATTTAATGTAGGCATCGCTCTTTCCTTTGTCCAAAACCCCGATTATTGCCCTTTCAGTACTTTTTACTCCCGATCCAAAGCACCCCTTTTCCATTCATAGAGAGATCCAATCGTCAAAATCAATAAAAAGGCCATCATGGACCAAGATCCAAACAGATCAATCTTGTTGGGAGGTACTGCCCAAGGAAAGGAAAAGGTGACTTCCGGATCAGGAATAATAAATAAAATTGAAACAAGATAAAATCGTATATCAAAACGACTTCTGGCATCACCGAAAGGATCGAAACCACATTCGTAGGCCGACAATTTTTCTGGGTAGGTCGAACTATTGGAAGCAAATGGAAAAGGAACACCGAGTGGGATCAAAGAAACTAGCGGACTGATCACTAAATAGATAGAAATAGGTGCAAATTCTGACATCACCACAGCCCACTTGGTTCTCTCGCTCCTTGCTCTAAGAGCGGCATACCGACAAAAAAAGAAATAGGAATACTACTTATACAAATCTACAAAACGATTCCCGCTGATACTGGATCAGTAACAGCATGTAAAATGTTTAAAACTTGATGAAAATAGTCACTCCCATAGCCATACATGGTCAGGTCTTTCAAAATATCACATAAATGGACGAGATCCCCCGCCGGTTCTCCAATAATATCCTTCGCCAATCCACTATATGTCCAATTATCTGGCAAGGGAAAATGATGCTCCTGCATCAATTTCTCTAGACTTTTTGCAATCGCATTTATAATTCTGCCGGAAGCAAAATGAGACAAGGTTATTGGCTGGTGATCAACCACAGGGTTGGCCGGGTTATCTACATTCGGAAGTGGAAGTAATGGGCTTATTAAATTATCGTTATCAAAAGCAATTTGTTGCTGGGAGATCGCTTGACATATAGTTGAAACGGTTTGATGAAGAATGAGTTGGTTGTCCATAGTCCTTACTTTAGCCTCGGTTGTCTGTAAACCCCCCTTCACCGAGCAGTCAGACGACTCTTCAGTAACTCAGGATGACCCGACCTCTTCGACGCTTCTTTCGCTGTATACCCCCCCATCCTTCGGAGGTGGAAGAAAGGGTACTTTATATATATATTTCAAGAGCCCAGAACGCTAAAAGGTGGGGGAACACGAGTTTTGTAAAAAAATAATAGAGAAATCGAAAAATGACTATAAGGAACCAACGATTCTCTCTTCTTAAACAACCTATATTCTCCACACTTAATCAACATTTGATAGATTATCCAACTCCGAGCAATCTTAGTTATTGGTGGGGGTTCGGTTCGTTAGCTGGTATTTGTTTAGTCATTCAGATAGTGACTGGCGTTTTTTTAGCTATGCATTACACACCCCATGTGGATCTAGCTTTCAACAGCGTAGAACACATTATGAGAGATGTTGAAGGGGGTTGGTTGCTCCGTTATATGCATGCTAATGGGGCAAGTATGTTTCTCATTGTGGTTCACCTTCATATTTTTCGTGGTCTATATTATGCGAGTTATAGCAGTCCTAGGGAATTTGTTTGGTGTCTCGGAGTTGTAATATTCCTATTAATGATTGTGACAGCTTTTATAGGATATGTACTACCTTGGGGTCAGATGAGCTTTTGGGGAGCTACAGTAATTACAAGTTTAGCTAGCGCCATACCTGTAGTAGGAGATACCATAGTTACTTGGCTTTGGGGGGGTTTCTCCGTGGACAATGCCACCTTAAATCGTTTTTTTAGTCTTCATCATTTACTCCCCTTTTTTTTAGTAGGCGCCAGTATTCTTCATCTGGCCGCATTGCATCAATATGGATCAAATAATCCATTGGGTGTACATTCAGAGATGGATAAAATTGCTTCTTATCCTTATTTTTATGTAAAGGATCTAGTAGGTTGGGTAGCTTTTGCTATCTTTTTTTCCATTTGGATTTTTTATGCTCCTAATGTTTTGGGGCATCCCGACAATTATATACCTGCTAATCCAATGTCCACCCCGCCTCATATTGTGCCGGAATGGTATTTCCTACCGATCTATGCCATTCTTCGTAGTATACCTGATAAATCGGGAGGTGTAGCTGCAATAGCACTAGTTTTTATATGTCTGTTGGCTTTACCTTTTTTTAAAAGTATGTATGTACGTAGTTCAAGTTTTCGCCCGATTCACCAAGGAATATTTTGGTTGCTTTTAGCGGATTGCTTACTACTAGGTTGGATCGGGTGTCAACCTGTGGAGGCACCATTTGTTACTATTGGACAAATTTCTCCTTTTGTTTTCTTCTTGTTTTTTGCCATAACGCCCATTCTGGGACGAGTTGGAATAAGAATTCCTAATTCTTACACGGATGAGACTGATAACACCTGATCAGTGAACACCAAGCATCTACGAGTGAGTATTACACCAATCATTAAAAAAAAAATATCTTGTTTACAACAAAGTAATTGTAGCAGCTCCGGCACCCTCTAACATCTTTCAATTTCCTGGACTACCATCAGCCAAAAGTCGCTATCGGGAGACCCCACCTCTGAATCTTTGTCCCACTTGCGTATTTGTCGTAAGCGCTTATCGACATCGAGATCATCAAGGTGGGTTTCCAGGATTAGGGAAATGCTCTTTATTTGTTCTGCCGGCGAGCCCGGTAACCCTATCCCGAATAAGACACCTTTTTCTACAGCCTTTTCGGCATCGACCCTCTCCCTTTCTAGGTACTCGCTTAGTCGCTCGTTTGGTCTCACTCAATTACATCGACCCTCGCCTAACATTATAGGAAAAGGTCGTTAAGCTCAAATCTCCCTCACTTGCCCGCTCCTTGGAGTTGGGGCAGGAAAAGTGCTAAAGCCCTTCGGGCCTTGGGCGCCTCCCTCCTTGACACTCCACGCAATCAATACAATTCCGATCCTTCCCCGTTCAGTAGCTCCATACCGATCCAAGCTTAAAGGTAAAAACTGCCTTTAATGCACTCTTTCTATCGGTATAGGCGTCTTTTCGGGCCAATGGGCAAGGAAAAAGCCCGTTATGAGGCATAACATAATAAGGATTGGGAGGTGGACCAATAACAGCTGCCTTCCGCTAAGGGGCAATTCTCCACTCTCGGGAGTAACTGAATTCGAATTGCTTCTTTCGGTACCAAATGCTAATGCCTTTCTTCGCCTAAGTGGTATCAACTTATGCTTTCTTAGCCTAAGGCAATTCTATTATGTTATGTCTTTTTCTATTCTCTACTAAAGACTCCCATGTAACTCCTCCAGAATGCCCGTAATTGCAATTAATGCTGTAAAGTCTTCCTAGCGCCTATTTCTAGGACAGTGGTTCACCTAAACCTAAATTAGTTATTATTTATCTTTTTATCCAGATTTTATAGTCGTACTGATGAAGAGGATAGGACCTAGAGCATCCTCCCTCTGTGCAGGCCGTTAAGGGCTCTCGCTAGCCTAGTATTTATTTCCTATCTGCATAAGTTGGCTTACTCCCAAGAGTGTTGTAGCAGACTAGCCAAGCTGTAAGAATTAGGATCCTCAGAGTTCTGATTGACCATCTTTGAAAGTCCCCTTACTCCTAAGCCAGTGATGGGAGTCTCGCCCTTGATAACTCATTCGACTGCTTTAGACCCATTCCCAAGTGCGACTTACCCGAGTAAGACTGGTATTAATGCATGTGTCTTCCTTCCTGCCTTAGCGCGTAAACCACATTAGTAAGGAGCCACCGGTTGGAGCTTTATCGCCTTCCCGAGAGTGGGAGTTTTCAGGCCTTAGGCAAAGCCCTAATACCGGTCAAGGAAGCCCCTACGATTCCCCCCTTACTCAGTGATGGCACCGCTCCTACTCTAGGTTTGTTACAAATGTGCCTTAGCCTACTCATTCGATACCCCCGAAGGTTCACACCTGCATTAGCAGGGAAGAGTGAAAAGACAATAGGAAAAATCGCATTAGGCGCACTCACTCCATCGAATGCCCTTATATCACGCGCATAGCTCTTAATGCTTAATGCAAGGAAAAGCAATGCTAGACCTAGAATGCTCACTCCCAATTCTTAGCATTCCTCCCTTGCACCCTTGTGCCCTAGAAAAGCTAGTACAAGGCTGGGAAAGGATTGGTTTCAACCCTCATTTCGCCATTACTAGATAAGCTTTAGCACTTGGGAAGACAGGTTGGATTGACTCATTTCGTAGCTACCTACACTTTCAAGCTTCTTTCCCTTGGAAAAACGGACTTGTAGGATTTTTTGCTTTCATACTCCTTAGCTGGTGTGAGTGCGAGTTCATGCCATTATAAGAGGTTCAAGGAGAAAGATTACAACTGACGATCCTTATTCCAGGGGTGATCTTCCTGTTAGCAATGATTCCAATGTTTCGGATTCCAATAATGAACTAAAGTGATGCTACTCTTTCTGTTGCTGCTCCTGTTTAATCACCAGGTGATGGGAACGAGTCAAGGGGATAAAGGCAGGTATATAGTTTTCGTTTCGCTGGATTCCACTTTTAGATAGGTAACCTCCGTTCCTATGCCAAGGGGCAGTGCTTTGAAAGGCAGTGAAATCTTAGTCGTTTCGCTGGAATAGTTGTTCTTTCAATTCTATCTTGGTTGACCCACTTTCTTAGGAAAACAACCAGTATATGTTAATAAAATGCATAGATATTGAGCTCGAATCTGTAAAACCTTTCCCGAGGGTCTCAGAGCTAGTTCCTAGGGCGGTCGGTGGGTTGGAAGGCTCAGGACACGAGATCGATCAGTATTAGTAGAATCAAGGTGGATCTCCAAAGTAGATGGGCCTAAGCCGGGGATAGGATAACAAGATTGAAAAGCTAGATTGAATGGGGCATCCCAGGCTTGACGATTCACAACCATTCGTATGTACTAGCTTCTTCTTTGCCTTAGGTCAATCAGGTCTTTAACAAGCCTAAACCCTGACTTTCTTACTCTTGAACCGACTTCACGGCTTGTAGCTATCCCTACAAGAGATCCAGTAAGCTGTACGAAATCGGCCATTGCTTGCCTTTACCGATCCGATGGTGAAGCTGCTGCGCTTCTATTACTTCCTCAAGTCGGTGCGGGAAAGGTTAAGTAGGTAGAGCCGAAAGGTGCGCTAACTAGAAGCGACGAGTTCCCCAAACCCACTGAAGCTTCAGGTCTTTCTTCATAAAGGTTGTTTCGAAGTCCCGGTAAGAACCAAAGAGATGCCTTTCCTTAGCTGCTAGTTGGTGTTGTTGTCGGAATAAATGTGGTACCAGCTTAGCTACATAATCTGCACGGGACTTCTACGAGCGTATGCTCAACGATGCACTACCAATGTCTCTGTAACAATTGTTGGAAATCCCACATTCTATTCTAATTCTAAGGGTGGTTCACACTTTTGTATGCACTGTTTCCTGAGAATCAGATTCGAGAATCACTTGATTGTAGCTTAACTACCAAGCCAGCTGCCTTGCTCCTTTAGATGGAAAAGAATCCTGTCATCACTTCTCTCATGGGTGTTCAAATATTCTAGTATATTAAGGGGCGTACCGATGTTTGAGTTCATCGATATGAGCTAAGTCCCCGTTGCTAAGGTATTGATGTTGTTCATCCCGAGTTTCAGAGTGAAGTAGCCACAGGCTAATTAACATCTCATATTGAAGTTGAGTTGTAGGAGCAACTGAGCTAAGGCCCAACATCCCTAGTGGGTTTAAGGAACATTTCATCATGGTATAGGCTGCTTGAGAGGAGGCTCCATATGGAAGGTCGATCACCAACCCAACTCTTCGCCCCAACAGGGAATGGTAAAGGGCAATTTCTCTTAACTATATGAAAGTGTCAGAAAATGACTTATATATAGTAATATATATAGTAATAGTAGCAACCAATCATTCATTGGCTAGCATGGGCTAAACAGTGTGTATCAAATTAAGCTTCCTCGGGATGTTGGCTCCAAGACTTCGGTCTCGGCCACTTAGCGCAGTGGAATAGGAAAGAGTTCTTTGCATCAACAAAGTGTAGTAGTCAAAAACGCTTACTTAATCTCATCGATGTTTACCTCGGCTGTGAAAGAGAGGTTGCTTCTGAGCTAAATCAATCCCGCACAGGTTCTTACCCGGAACTTTACACTCAATGGAAAGCAAAAAGGAAGACTAAATCCGCTTTGAAAGCTATTCCAGAGACTATAAGAACAACCAGGTTGCGGGCGGGAGCAGCAGAAGCATTGAGATTTGCTTGTTCAGAGATGCGTCAAAGTATACCTATGAAAGTGGATTGCAAGGGTCAGGCACCAATGCATTACTAAAGAATAAGCAACCGGAATAACTTTTCAGGGAGCGTGGAAAGATTGGTCTTACTATCTATGGGAAGGAAAACTGCCTGGGAAAACAAGAATATTTCGGGTTGAGACTTTGCTTGCTTACTTTCACACTTCCTTCAGTGAGCTACTTAAGGTTTAAGGTAAGGGGCACTCCTAGCATAGATTACCATTCTAACCTGTCTTTGCTGGTAGATAGATGCGCTTAATTAGTTACCTGAATTAAAGAGGACTCTTGAATAAGTGGACTTCGCCTGGGCGTCATCTTTCCTTTCATTCACTAGTTTCGTTCCTGTCAGATAGAAGCTTTTCAAAGGGTGCTTCGCTTCCACCGGGAGGATTTCCTTGATTGCTCCTATTCCACTACGGCAACCTATGAAACTACGGCTATTTTCTCACTGACTCCTATTATGGATATGGAAACTTTCCGGGTGCGCAAACGAATCACTCCCTTGGAATGCCTCTTTCGAGATTGGAGACTTCAAAAATATCAGCTATATCTGCCGACCCTGAAGTGTGACATTCCTTGATCGATGAATTGCCCTTTCCGAAAGCGCCCTTCTGAACCAAATACAGCTAGCGATCAATTAGTTATTCATCGAAGGTTCAAAGCAATAAGCTAAGCCTTCTGACTCTGCATCTCCATATCTATCCATTTCTCCATCTGCAGGCTAGCCTCTAACAGAACCCCTGGAGGCGGAACTAGAACCATTTAATCCATTCCCCGGCCATCAAGAGCTATGACCCCGGGAGGGGAGTACACAGGCAGGTACGAGCCGGGTGGGGAACAGAAACGAAGGAGCCCAGCCAAGAGGCTAATCCGCTGTGTAAAGGCTAGTGGTACGGTTAGCGGGCGGGAAGGTCTCCCGTCAGACTGGTATTCCACCCCTTGCTATCTCACTACCCGGCTATTCCTGTAAGTGCTTAACCCCTACACACGAAACCGTCCATTTAGCTAGCAATCTGCTATATCCGAAGATGAAGCGCCCACTTGCCATTCATGGCTTTCAAAAAGTACTTCCAATATATGTGCCTCCTTCGGACCCTCGCCTTGTGGCCCAGCCACTTCTGTTCTGGCCTAGCCCTCTTTTCAGCAGCTTGGCACGTTTAAAGAAGTTGCCTAAACTAAGTGTACAAAGGGGGCATCAATAAAAGAAGTCTGGGCGTAAATTCTTCATTTAGGAAAAATCCGATACCAAGTGAAAGCGAGCTAGCTGTTGGTGCTATAGTCAGTCCGTGGTCAGCATACTTTGAGTCGTCTTCTTGAAAAAGTGGAATCCGGGTCTATACTACGATTCGATAGAGAACGATTTGGCACATCTTCGATTTCCTGGTATGATAGTAGTTATGCTGGGTTTTCTGTGAGTTCAAGATATTTGGCAAAAGCTGTCTTTGATTTTGCTTTTATCGATGTGATCCGTGTCTTTAGCTTGGGACTTAGCTTGGCACCAGGCAGATGCCATAAATTCCCCCGAGAAATCATAAACGGATACTGTACGGCCATACAATATAGTATAAATTCTCGTTGTCGGGGGAAGTGAATCAACAAATACATGCAAGAAGCTCTGTAAATGCTGGAGGTGTTATTCATCTAAACACTCATCTAATAAAGTCAGCATGGGTTTCGGTTTTCCCGGGGTTGAAGGTACCCTTTCTATCCTCTTCCATACTGCCATTAACCAATCATGGTATGGCTTAAGCAACCTTCGCTTAATCTCATTCCCTAACCTAAGGCGAAAAAGCGCCGCTTACCCCCGCCTTCTAACGACATACCGAGTTTACCAAATTCTAAGGGCAATTTGATAGCAAGAGGAGAAGGAAGAACAGGACCAATGGCCCCTTCAAAGACCGTAAGGTCATGATTGACCAAAAAAGTCTTCTTTGGATCAAGAGCATAACGAATCCGTTCCGAAGAACTTAGAGTGATTAAGGGCAAGAGCCGAAGAAGCTATTGGAAACGGAACTAAAGAACTACTCATTCTATGCTTTCTTGTCATTTCCACTTTATTTTGGGTAGTTTTGGGGGCATGCCATCTCGTGTCGTGCCATCTTCCTTGGTTCGAGCTAGAACCTTTACAGCTTTAAACGATGCCGTTGTTCGTGGATTTGGGGGATCATCTGCGGATGGCCCATTCACTATCTCTGGAACCCCTGGGAGAAATAGACTGATTTACTGTTGTGAGTCGGTTGCTTTAATGGATTGTGGCAACCAAAGTGCAGAAAAGAGAGTTAGCTGGATGAATTGGGATCAGTAGGTATGGAGTTATGGCACACCTGGAGGGGAGAAGGAAATTTATTATAGGTAGATAGGTCTGATTAAAGCGCTAAACGCGAAAACATATACTAGGTGAGAAATCTCAATACCTCCAGTCTTTCATGAAGTAATCTGGAAAGTTAGCTGGAAAGAAACCCCGAATATGGCCCGAAGGTGACTTCCCGCAATGAGTTACGAGAGCTGCTACTACGGTAGAACTTCTTTAGTTCCAGCACTATGGACTATTGGACTGGGCAGCTCCACAAGCATAATGTGTATTAAGGATTGACGCAGAAAAGGTGATGAGCCGTAGGTAGCTAGTGGTATATGGTACCGTTTCTATCAGCCAATATCGTTGAGTCGCAAAACGACTACTCAATATAGGCAAGAAGATTAATGGCCCTTTAAGTTCGGCTTAACCGAGCGTCGATAGGGCTTCTCATTAAGGAAGCCCTTCTCTAGCTCGGGAGCTCCAACTCATAACTCTGAGCTCATAACTCAAATACTGGTAAAGCTCTCGTTCCGATAGCCGCACTTTTGCAAGCCCTAAAGTCAGGGAATAGGATAGTGTGTTAACGCAAAAAAAGCTGACGCAGAAGAAAGGGGCGAGTGAGCTCTCAGAGCCAAAAGCTGGCCGATTTGTTCCAGTCTTTGGATATCCCATTCAAAATAGAGTCCAGTCCCATTAGGCAAGCGGGTAAGATATTGAAGGCATTATATAGATTAGGGATAAAGTACTAGAATCTTAGCCTAGGCCTAGTAATTATCCTAAGATAGGACTCTTGATCAAGGCAAGAAGATAGGCTCTCTGGGTAAAGACAAATGAGCTATCCAGACAAGCTAGTTTTCAATCCAGCATGAAAGGGAAAGCTAGCTGTCTCTACGAATTACCCTGCATATAAGTATTTCCAAGCTACCCAGTGAGACAAGCATAGTGAGGGCCTAGATTCGCCCCAAGGAGTGGGAGTTGGGGGTTATTCCCTTCGCTCTTTCTTTTTGGCATACTCATCCTTCAATTGCTAAGGCCTTAGAGCGAGTTCAAGCTAGGGTGAAAGAGCAAGATCATAGGGAGCACACTGAATCTGTGAGTTCCCCCACTATTCTTTCCAAAGTAGAATATTTCCGTTCATCAAGAACATCTCCAATTCAATTGCAGAAATAAATAACTCTTTTCCTTCTGCTTCTCCTTTCAAAATAGTATATCATTACCTTGGAGAGCTATATAAGTACATCTCTTTCCTTTCTTTGCCCCTCGCTCGGGAGAGGGTTTCTCCGCTCTGGAAAACCTCATATAGAATAAGCTCCTTAAATTGTCCCATATTTGATTTTCTTCACTATTGATTGTTTGTATATGGCTCCATACTAGCATATGCTTCCTAGCCGTAAAAGAAAGACTTCTATGCAGCCTTAACTACAACTACATACATTACGTAAGCTCCACCAATACCTATCGCGAAAGCGTATTCAACGTTCATCTGGAGTGAATTGTTCTGATAGCAGAAAATGCCTTATCTCTACTTGTTTTTTCTACTTTAGTATATCAGCGAGGGGATTTTAAGGGAGAATTATGAACTCTGAAAGAGCATAATTCGATAACCGAAGGCGATAGCCGAAGCTTGGTTTACGTCCTTTAGTTCGGGGCGAACTACCATATTCATATGGAAATTAGGGAAGCCGGGATGACTAAACCCTTGGCTGCTTCCTTTTGATAAGACTGATGCCATTAAGGCAATGAAATCGGTTTTTCTACGAGGAAGAGGAGGCATATGCAAGAGCAGGTTCCACGAAAGGAACTGACATATCAATAGAATAAGGAATAGGAAGCGAATCCGCTCTTCTATGTGCTAAATGTCGGCATTTTCCCTCTTATCATACGGCATTCACTTCACTGACGCCTACTGACCGGATCGGTCACGAAAGAACAATGGGAGAAAGGCAAGCGCCTTAACTAAGATTGATTCATCTGACTCTATAAATGACTGATGAATGTCCATCAAGACTGAAAGCGATGAGGATTGAGGTCGTCTAGTTCGGTAAGACGTGGCAGAGATTGGTTTGAGAGGTTGGTCTTAGTCAATCAGATCGTAAGGAATCCGCCACCAGGTGGGTACTAGCGCTTCAATTCCCTAGGGCTCTTCAAAGAGAGTAGCATTGAGATTAGGGGGACCAATGAGCCCACTACTATGGCTCCGAAATGGGGTCTGCGGGCCGGCAACCTGATCGACCTAAGATCTACTTTCAAAGAGAACGAACGCTCTTACTTCCCTCTTCAGAGGCCGTTAAGGGTTGGTCGAGGGGTTTAACAAGGGGTTTGGAATGCTTCCCGACAAGCTCCCTATTCGTCCAGTTACAAAGAACCATGTTGGAATTGAGTTGAGAGCTTATGAGTAAGGTAATCGGTCACAAGCCGGGTATGAGCTCAGAGTTATGAGTTAGGAGTTCAGAGCTTCCTGAGCGACATATTTTATTTGTAATAAATAAACTAATCTTTTTATAAAGCCCAAAACAAAGCCAGTTGAGGTCTCAAAGTCAAATGCAAGAGTAACTATATATTCTCCAATAAGCTCTTTTCCCAGCTTTTCATACTCGGACTCAGATCTGGGACTAGCTAGGGGATTTCGACCCTGATCTGTCTACGCGATTCATTAATTGAATGGATTCGGGTATAAGAGGAGATGTATAAGGCTAACCAGATCGTCACCACACATCGTCAACTTCACCTTGGCATGCTTCCATCAGCGCGGAAAAGACTGCATTGAACGAGAAGAGAACTAAGGCAAGGCTGGTGATGTGCCACTGTATGGAGGGTTCAGAGAGAGTAGAAGTGAAACAAGAATCTTTATTTAGTGGAGCTAATATGATCGTATGTCTCCTTCTTGAGAAAGCTGGCTTGCATAAGGAGATAAGAGCGTAATTGCTCTAAGTGCGAGCACGTGCGCTACTACTACATCATAAAGAAAAAAGATGTAACAAAGCACAATTAGCGTAACATATGGGAAAGCGGCTAGCGCAAAACGAAGTCCAAGGGGGAAGAGCTGTTTATGAGCAGGCCGGTTGACAACATCCAATCAATGTCTCCCATGAGGGTGCCCTTCCACCTCCTCTCTTTATAAGTCGAGCGACTCCGTTCCAGTGATGTCTAGCCGCGATAGATACGTAGCTCGGGGCCTTCTTGCATAGCCTTGGGCTAGGGCTTTCCCTTCCTCTTTCTACATCCTTTTGGATGAGATGATAAGGCATGCCTATCCATGTTCTATTCAGCCTTTGCTCCACCACCGCACCGGAATGGTTATTTTGCCCGAAAAAGCGGCAAGAGCTCGTTCGCCAAGTCCGAACTCCCACTTTCTCGTCTTTCTTCGATGCTAGCAACCGCCTTTTCCCCTTTTCGGCTTCTTTCCTTACATTCGAGAGACTTTCCCTTTACTTAGAGAGGGGACCTTTTCCTATTTGTTGTGGATGGGACTTTTCCCTAGCTGAAGATGATTTCCCCGACAAGAGATAGAGGCAAGCGGTGCTTTACCCGACCCGAGGAGAGCAGGAAAGGAATAGCAGTTATGGTTTGGAACCCTATAACCAACGATAAATTTCAATTTACTTTCTCAATCAAGAAAATCAATAAAGGAAAGGGAATAAGAAAGAATTGAAATTCCAAAGAAAGGAAAGATAAAGATTTGCCTCAAACGTAGCCACGTTATCGGTATTTTTCGGATAGTAAAAGAAAAGAGCCGGGTTTTCGATTTGTTCCATTTAGTAGCTGGCTCAAAGCAAAGGGAAGGGCTCTTTTTTCGGCGGTAGGACTGTTATAACTTCTTCCTTTTTTAGGAGTTGCAGTAGAGCTTAAGTGGTAGTAGATACCTACTTGGTCGCATATATCTATTTGTAGCTGATTAGCTCTCTACCGGTCGGTCTGACTCGCTCAGCGGGAATATCTGGGCATAGAGGGAGTTGAACCCTCACGATCTTCTCTTGACCAATCGGAACCGTTGGTTGCTTTTTTTTAAAACCCGGAATACTAACGCAAAAACAAGTCTTCTCTTCCTTAAGTTACCTGAGGGTAATAAAAGATAACTCAAGCAGCCGAACTCATAGCTCAGTAGCTTCTTAGCTGCGTAGCTCAGTGGTAGAGCGGTTAACTGACTGATCGTAGGATTTTTAGACTGCTCTATCCGTAACGTAAGAGAATGCTCGAGAAAGTTCTAACATTAACTAGATCTTAAAGATAGAAGAAAGATAGGGAGACCTTTTCAAATAAACTACCACATCCGAGAGGATGAAAGGGAAGAGTACCTTATTATTCACTAATTATTCATTATTCACCTGGAAAATAAGTGGGAGTACTCAAGAAAAGAAAGAAATGCGTAGCTTCATACAAGTATGCCTCTCTTTTAAGTGAGAAAAGAGGGAGGGAATTTCCGAAGCGAGCACCTGTTAATGTTACGACTACTCATTCTTGGTTTCATTAGCTACAGAACCTTCTTAAGCCTTTGAACGTTTACTTCCCGTTGGCTTACTCTGTAAGTTTAACCTTAAGGTTTAAAAAAAGACTCATCGCTAAAGATGGTCAACCAGTGAATGTGGGAGTCCCTTCAAATAACATTCAGACTCTATTAGTGTTGCAGTGGAAGAAGGTTGACTGGTAGGAGTAGTACCCGTACACAGCCTTTTCTATCTCCAGTAAGCGCCGTATTCCTCTTTCTTGTTCTTGGTATGAGTGAGATAAGGACTAAGCTAAACTGGTACACTATACAGGGTCCGAAGGAGTAGTTTATGTGCCCGCTAGCCACATATCTTCTCTTAGCGAAGGGGGTGCAACACTCCTTCCACACTCTTACAACCAATTGGACACCTATTCTAATAGCTCATGTCTTGGTATTGTTGGATCCACTCTTCTCCTACTGATCGGTACAAAGCAATTCAGAATAAGCGCACTATCTTTCTCTTAGGTTCTTTCTTGCTTGTCAATTCTTGGTGTAATACTCACTCGTAAATGATTGGTGTAAGACTGAGTTTTGGACTGTGGCTAGCTCTCTCTTTAGAAAAGGAATTTTCATTCTAAAACTGAAATAAAGTAGAACACTTTCTCATTCAGGACGGTGCTGCACGGAACGATACACTTAACACAATATATATCTTGACAAAGTGGAATCGATTCGATCATTCCAGTCGGATAGCATTCGCGCCTCCCATCCGCACGTGAGAACTTGGAAAGCTCAACTGTCATCGGCTCGAAGCACACTTTTGCAGACTGAAGACTTGCCTTCCTCTCCCCTTGGTCTTCACTCCTCTCCTTAACAGTCGAGCTCAATTACATCGACCCTCTCAAACCAACAAGCCCTACCTAGGACTTCTTCGGGCTTGATTTTAGGCTTTATTATACTGCCATCGGGTACGTTGCGCACTAGGCGTTCCTTGAGGGAAACGCGTTTCTTTATCGTACTTTCATGTTTCGTTGCTACGCGATCTGACAGATTCTATTAATCGCTTTAAAGAGAAAAAAGGGGTACCCGACCGAAGCAGAGCTTCTGACCTCGTTCCGGGAGGGGGAGCCCCTCTAAGGCAATATAAGAGAAAAGGAGTTCCCATAGAGTTATATATAAGAGCAGGTAAAACAAGGGTATATAATATAAGAAAGAAAAGACATATTTCGTATAGTAATGATAGAAACTACACGCAGGAAGGTCGCGCACGTGGGATCTCATAATTCGATAGAATATCCTCTTTCGTTTACATACGCAAGCTCCCGATTAGTCGCAATCGCACTTCTGTGCAATATCCAACGCATATTAAAGCACTTACCGGCAAAGCATCAAAAGAGTAGCTTGCGGATTGGTTCCCGGTGACACAGTAAAGGTTGAACCATCAACAACTCGGATAGCATCAACCCCAAAAACTCAGAAATTCCTATCAACCACTTTCCCAACAAGGCAGCCGCCATGGTAATGCGATATTGTGGTCACAGTGCGACGCCAGAACTCGCCCATCAGAAAATCATTTGATAGATCCACAGGCAATGAAGGTCCAACATACCTGAAATCTCTAGGACCAAACTATTGTTGGTACTTGAATTCCTCCATAGAGCGGCTTTTAAGTACATCATGAATCTTTCGGGTGCCATTCACACACCTCTCCACATCGCCAGGATTTCGGAAGTATTAAAATCTTACAAACAATTGGATTCACCTTAACATCAGTTGATGCTAGTCTGAGAGAACCAGCAGAGAGCAATACCTCACCCTTATCGCGCAGCATGGCGTGGTGGAACCCGCTTCTTTGATCACGGTAAACCACACCAATAGCTGATGGTTTTGACGGAGGATAAGGCGATGAAGTAGCAAGAAGTACTCTCTCAACAATTGCGTGTACAGCCACCCTGATGTTAGAAGTCTTTGCGTAGCTCAGAAGGTCGGCTGCGCTGTTAGTATGTTGCATAAGACTCCTAGTATGGGGTACTTTTCCTTATTTCCCCTTATTAACCCGAAGGTTTTCTAAGGAAGAGAAGAGTCGCTACTGATGGGGCAAGAAAAGCTTCTTCTTTAGATTGAGAGGCGGAATAGGACCCCCTTGCTTCCAAGCAGTGTAGGAGTACTTTCGTTTTCTAGGCTCATTCCCAATCCAGTAGGAAAGCAGGCTCTAGGTCGAGGTAGACAGCAAGTAAGACAGTCGTCTTTCTAAGGGAAGGGTGTTACAGGATTGGGAGAACATAGAATTGGTAATTGGGCTCTGCTTGCTTGGTTGATGAATAGGTGAGCGCATGCGCTTAGCTGGCTAGCAGAACGGGTTAATGGGCTCTTAAGGCTTTAATTCCATTATAGATTCTGTTTTGTGGTATATGAGGTCATAGATCGTTTATCGAATCCATTGGTCAAAGTAAGAACTTGATAGCAAGGGCTAGAGCTACCTTTCAAGAGACAGAGTAAGGCAAGAAGAAGAATTCTACGCAAAAGGGCCTTCAAATAAGGAGGCAGAGAGATGTGTGTAACGAGGTCAAGATCGACTACGAAATGCAACCAATGGTTGCAGAAAAGGCCAAGCATTGCGACAAGCAATCCGGTGGTACAATCTGGGAACAAAGAGACTCATCGGAGAGATCCATAAAGGGGACTGAAAGCGATGCTCCACTACTCGGTGGTCGCGCAGGGAGGAAGATCAGCACTGCACTCGATTTAAAACTTACTTCTTCCGCACTAGAGCTAGAGTTCATTCTCTTTGAAAGACGGGTCACTCTCTTTATTTCATTTATTTCCCAGTTTGATCAATTTCCTCAATGAAATGAATCCGATTCGAGAGCAGATAGAGCAACTGTCCAATCTCGTTCGGGTAAATGATGGCTCTTAGTGGGCCCCATCCCCTGTTGGCTGTTGCTTGAGAATCCGCAGAAGGGCTTAGTCGCATCTCTCAGCGGGGAAAACGGATGACTACTGATAGGGCACAGCCCCATGAGTCATGGTAGAAGTCCTTTTTTTCTACTGATTTCCGTGCTTGCGTCGGAGACAAGAACAACACCTTATGCATAGATCCTTATTAAAGGCTGCGAGCTGTTCTAAATCAATCTCTTAAAATCGAACATGTCTACACTCCTCCGGAGTGAGTTGAAATTGATGATGCCCAGGCTCGACACTCATCATTCTACTTTTCCTTCTCGTGCCGGTCCAATCCCATCAGATCTAGCTGTCTGTCCTCGGAATCTAAGGAGATTAGGGGCCAGTGCCAACCATTTCGGTGCTTTCAAGAGGTTACGGAACTAAGAACCTAGTTGGAACGATCTAAACATCAGTGTTTTCGAACATCACTTTACGATATAAACGGACTGGAAATCTCTTCTCTCTCATCAATCAGTCCCCACGGCAGGGCCAAGCAAGGCCTAGCAATATCGCGTAAGTGAAGACACCGTAACCTATATATACTACCGATATCTCTCGTCAAACGAAAACTCTTCCTTTCTTGCAGAACCTCGGCTGAAGATCCACTAGTAGTGGGTGGTGGTCTGAGTGTGTCCGTGCTAGATGTTTGAAGGAGGTCTCTGGGACATGCCCATGGTGTCGGGTTTTCGGGAATTGAATCAGGATTGTCTTGTGCCAGAACTCTTGGACGAAGGTCTGATTCAGCAAACGGAAGAGTGGGTGGTTAGCTTTCCCACTCTCTTTTTACATAGCCAACTAGTTGGTGTACTTTCCCTCGACGCTGACCAGATCGAAGTCAAGATCAAGAAACAGTAACAGCAGTCAATCCACTAATTAAGTAATGTAATTAAGGCACTATAGCTATTCACTCACCAACAAGAGCTGCTTCGAGCTTCTACGGTACTAGTCCCGTACCGGTTACGAGAAAAGGTATATTCCAATTTTTTAACACTGGGTTTTCAACCCATTTAGGGATAGAAGACAAAGAGTTCCTACTGTCACTTCTATTCTCCAAGGGGAGCACCAGGAAAAAGAAAATGGAAAGAGTAAGATTCATGTGCAGCCTTTCTCTTATATACGAAAACGATAGCACCAAACTCAACTGATTCAATGGCAGCAGTCGAGATGCCTCTCCAGGGGGAACTAAACCCTTGCATTCTATTATTGTATTGTAATGGCTTCAACCGCTCCTGAATCGGCGTAAGAAGTCGGACGGCCTTAAATGCAACTCATCTCGGCTGATGGGGCTCATCTGATGTCATCTGTCGGCAGCTTTCGGTCTGGCAGGGAGGTATCAATATTCATTACGAGCCTCTATTCTAAGGTCAGGTACCTATCCTTCTTTTGAAGAAAGATGATCACCACCAATTTGATCGTTGTCGTTCGTTCGGAACTAGCCAGGGCTGTTCATTTCGAACCAGGAGCCGGAAACTCTGCAGTCGTATAAGTAGGAATCCAAGTCAATGCTTGGTTGTTTAGTCCAAGGGGGGGAACTCATTTATATAAAAAGATATATAAGCCAGGCTCTTCGACTGAGTCAGGAATGGGACCAAGACCAGCTTTGAGTCTCAGTCTTCTTCTGTTAATGATTCACCGGGACGTTCTGAGTCAATAACTGAACTAATGGTTAGCTCACCGTAACCTTGCTAACTAAATCAGCTTCTCTGTCCGAATTCTTCTACTACTTCAGGTTTCATTGAAGAGGTTAATAGTTGTTTCATGGGGGTATGTATGGTTTGTTCGTTCTTTAATTTGAATCCCCATTTTAATTTAAATAATAAAGCTGCTAGAGCCTGACTCCTTAAAGTATACTATTGGTTTGATACATATGCCTTGGGATCTTTCAACCGTCTCGCTAGGTGGGGTAGCTTGATCTTGGAGTACGTATTAGCTCTCCTTATTCGCAAGGAGAGCAAACACTAACTCCGCTATATCGCTTGGAAGGGTTATTCGCTCCTCGCTGTTCGCTGCATTCGATTTGGCGTGGAGCCAGACAGAAGGGCGTGGAGCATCATATCTATTTCTCGTGGAGCAGGTCGAGGAAAGCTCTAGGGAAGATGTAGTGTTACCAACAAGGTGCAATCATCTCATGCTATGAATATAGATAGGCAATCAGCTCGCGAATAGGCATAAGAAAAGAAAAAATGGGATTCAAAGGTCGATTAAATTAAGGCCCGTGCATCTGAGACACGGAGCAATTTGCCGTATTACTCTGAGCTGTAGTCGACCTCACGACAGGCACCTTACGATTGCCGGCTTGGAGTTCACCCGTCGCTTTCCCCTAGGAGTCGTCATCCGCAGGTACGAACTAAACTAGTCGAGATGTATGTGGTGCCCTTTCATTCACATTGGCGAGGGAGTAGCGGTTTCTACAAGCCATTGTTAAATCCTTGGATGGGGCATGCGAGCTTTAGCCATCTACAGTTCTCTGTAAGGCTCCATCTAATAGATAGATTTATTTACCAGCCCTTCCGTCTTGCGGGTAGGGGGCTTTTATTGAAGATCTTGAGGAAGTGAGCAATCAAATGAGAAAGGTATTTCTAGTGTAAGTGCTTCTGCCTAAGAGCCAGTTGCTTTCTGTCGTCCTTACCCTGCCAGTCCAAGTTTCATCTCTCCTATTGGATTTGTCCAAGTAGTGAAAATAGTGGTAATTATGCCTAGTGGCATTGAAGCCCCTTATCAACAAACCTCGGTTGGATAAGTTCAAAGGTTTCTCCTTGTCCAGTTGATCTCTGCTTTGTGTCTTTCTTCGCATAGGCACGCATCCCTAACTCGGTGAAGCCTTAGTGCCTGTGTTCGGACAAACTAAAGCAGCGGCCTAAGCTCGATCCCGCGGGCTTCATCAAATATATTGGCTATTTACCAGTACTAATACTAATTAGTGGCAAGCCTTTAATCTCTCTCTTTCTCCACTGGCCTAGTCACAAAACAAAAAAAGGAGCTGAAACAATTGAATTAGACGAGTCTCGTCTTTCGTTTCGATTGATTCTGTCATAAATATCAAAACTACTCTAAGGCTCGATGTAATTGAGGTCATTTTCTAGTTCACGAAAGAAAGATTCTTCAGAGGAAGGAAAAAGATAGCCTTTACCTCGCCTTCTAAGGCTACAGAAGTGAAAAGGCTTTGTCTCCCTCTTTACCGAAATAACCTGTTCGAAAAGAGCTTACCCAAACCGAACATTCTTCCCTTGTTTGCAGGGAGCTAGGACAAACTATTGAATCGGCCATAGTGGAGCGCTTCTTCAGTGATTTAATCACATTCCAATTCAGTTATATTTTCTTGCTTCCAAAGCTTCCCAAGAGCGGACCCGTTCTAAAATAAAATGGAATAAATGCTTTGGGGAATCGATAAAGCTTAGATTTTTGTACTTGAGAACCAAACTTCAAAGCAATGTCTTTAACTATTTCATCTATAGTTGCTCGCATGTCAATTGCATCAGAAGAGTTTTTGGCTCGCAAAGAGTCCTATTGGCAGTAAGAACTGATGCCACTTCATCTTGAGCACTCTTATGCTGAAACACTATCAACAGTAGGCAATCGTCTCGTAGTAAGCTTCATCTTCATGAAATAGAGGATTTGCCTCATAGCGAGCGGGAAAGAGCTCAAAGACAGGCTGAGGTAAAGACAGAGTATTCCCTCTTCGGCTAAGCAGGATCTACTCACATTACCTGGTCCTAATGGTAATCGGTTCGTCAGCTCAGAGGTAATTACGTTTCTCGAGCGAAGGAAGAAGCGAGAAAGCTACATTTGCTGGGACTGCCCAATTCATTAGTGTTCTCTGGGTCTTGGCGCTAACCATAGTAATGAGGTAACTCCAAAGATGCAAACGGAATTGGAGTTGAATTAGAGAATGGCATGACCACAGCACTTATTCTATATTCTCTTGTCTTCTAACCGGTGGTGGAGGGATTGAGAATATTCCGTACCTTTCCCTTTACTCGGGTTTAGAATCATAATGCACCGAACTAGGGCATCGTTTCTGGCAAGAGATGGAATCGAAGGACTTCGCCCTGAAAGCTATACCCGTTCACGTAAGAAACGATATACATAAGAGAATCTTCTCTCCGGTGAGTCGCATATTCCACACTTACCGCTTGCTTTTGAATTGTCAAATTTGTATTTTATTGTAAAGCCTTGAAAAGAGATTGAAGTTTAATAGAAAAGAGAGTCGTGGCTAATGAATCTATTAGCACTGCTAGGGTAGGAAGAGTCAACTCTTATGTTCCCCCCAACCAGTAAGAAGCACTAAACTTAACCGCAGGAGTTCCTGGCTGGCCTGTCTCGCTTCTTGGTACTGGCCTGGCAATGTATTCAATCAGTTACCTGACAGTTCTTTCTTGTTTCCTGTCCGATTCCCCGGCTTCCCGCTCCGAAAGAAGAGTTATGAGTTGGTGATTGGGGCATCTTCTTTATCTAAAGGCCGCTTCCCGGAAGGGTGGAGCAACAAGCACCCTTTCTCCACGTGCTAGGGTTTAACCATTCACCACGACATATACATACATTAACGGAAACGGAAGACTGATTCTCGTGTCAATTCAATAAGGTCTGAGGATGAGACAGGATTGAAGCACCTTTCCCACAGCTCATGGGCCGCGGGAAGTGGAAGTAGAATGGCTTGGTACGCGCCTGCTTTTGAGAGTATTTATGCGTTAGCATTTTTTAAAAAAAGGCTCAAAGCGAATGGTCAAGGTCAAAGGATTAAAAGGATGGGAGTCTTGATGGGCTTCGTCATTAGTAGTGGGGAAGCTGGCCAATTCACAATGTGATTAGTAGGTACGGCACCTCAAGAGTCATCTCAGTCATAGCCCTTCCTTGCCTTTAGTGAGAGGACTTCTACGGTCTTTAGTCTGGATATGTAGGAGAATCCTTATAGTAAGAGGAGGCTATCCATTTCCCTAGCGAGGGAAAGCAAGTTCTTCAGTAAAGAGACTTCCTTGAATAATAGAATAGCATCCGCGCTCTCTCATCTCGTTTCGTATTAAACACTCGTTCTTCTCCAGGCAGTTTTCTTGAGGATCTTGAGAAAGAGGGAGAACAGACAAAGGCAAGCCATCTATTATTGGCAGTTTCCTTACATGTCGGTTTCCTTCCCTGCGGGTTTAATTGTAGTTACAATTCTCCTTTCTTTCGACCTAGGCGAGAAGAAGTTAGCCTTTTCGTAAGGAGCCTTCTTTACCACTAGGTTATCT